GTGGGGTTTATGGTGTGATTTAGTTTGTTGTTGTTTGTATTTTTGTTTGGTTTTTGGAGAGGGGCTGGTTTAGGGGTTAATTTTATATAATTAACGATGGTGTTTGGATGTCTTTTTTGTTAGCAGAAAATATAGAGGTGGGTTAATTAAAGTTGTTACGATGACAAATGATTTGGATAATGTAGGTATTTATGGGTTTGTTGTTTGATAAAAAAAAATAAAAATCAAGATAAAAAAAGAAAATGGATGCGTAAAATGGGATTTGAATGGAAGTCCCTAGTAAATGGTAAAATAATTAGTATGTCCGGCAACCATTACACTATCTGTTGTCTAGAGGTAGGTAGCGCGCCCTCCATGAATGGGGTCAAAGTGCATCAGTGCCAAGTTTGCGACGACCTTATCCGTTAGACCATGACATTCTGGGTGTTAGGGGATTCATATGCTCGACGGTCATGTGATGGACATGTCAAGAGGAAGATAACACCTGCTCTGCACTTGAAGGGTTTATTGAAGAGACGCTAAAAAAAACCAAGTGGAGGAGGTCGGTATGCCGAGGTAATGAGAATAGGGAGGAGTATTCAACCGACCACTTGTATCTGTGAAGAGCAAGTGAGAAGGAAAGGAGGAGTCTATGTTCCTGAAGTTACAACCACTAGCGCAAAAGAGCAAGTTTAGGAGATGTATGCGCCTGCAGTGCAATAACTTGAAATGCATATATAACGTTGAGTAGCTCGGTTCTCGTGAGAAGCGCGATCAATAGATAACCATGTACTCTGGCTTGGGTGTTCTTGAAGGCTGTTGGAGAAGAATATTACCTAGGAGGTGGGCGAATTCAGTTGACTAGGGGAATACAAAGGTGTACTGGGACATTCCTCGTTCACTAGGTTGGGCTGTATGTATAGTTGGTAAGTTCCTGGGTCTCTGGGCGACGCTTGCTGCTTGGCTGTAGGTAGGAACACTTGGGCTATATGGTACCTGAAACAAGGATGTGCCTGGTGGATATGATGGCCGTATGAGGTCCGTTTTGGAGATAATGTTTGGGTTTATGGTGGAAGAGCATGACATGTAATGTGGATTATCCTACATCTCATGAGCTGTCTGATGGGGCAGAGAGTGTGATGCATTATATACATACCCTAGAAGCAAAGAAGAAAACGCGCTGGGGGGGGAAGGGGGGGGGTGGAATAAGGTATGATCTAGGCGTTCCTGTAGTTAAATTTTATAACAACGGCTTTTCAGGCCGTAGATCTTGGAGAAAGGCCGAGTGGGAATTTATGATAGAGTTTGTTCTGTTTTTAGGGGTATGTTTTGTTTTAGGGGGGTTAGCGGTTGCATCTAATCCTTCCCCTTATTATGGGGTTTTAGGGTTGGTTGTGGCGGCGGTTGCAGGGTGTGGTTGGTTGGTAAGTTTGGGGGTTTCTTTTGTTTCTTTGGTACTTGTTATGGTGTATTTGGGGGGGATGTTGGTGGTATTTGTTTATTCGGTGGCGTTGGCGGCGGATCCTTATCCGGAGGCTTGGGGTAGTTGGGGTGTTGTTGGTTATGGTTTTGGGATGGGGTTGGTTGTGGTGGTGGGGCTTGCTATGGGAGGGGCGTTGGAGCTGTTGGTGGATGGAGGGACGGTGAATAATGGTGGTTTATTATCGGTTCGGTCGGATTTTAGTGGTGTGGCTGTGTTTTATTCGGAGGGGGTGGGGCTGCTTTTAATTGGTGGGTGAGGGTTGTTGTTGACTTTGTTTGTGGTGTTGGAGCTCGTGCGGGGGTTGTCTCGGGGGGCGATTCGGGCTGTTTAGTGGGAGGATCAGGAAGTAGTTTAGTTGAAAATGCCAGCTTTGGGAGTTGGAGAGGAGGGTTTGAGTCCTTTCTTCCTGAGGATTGTAACTCTAAGAAGGGGTTTAGTCTTCAATCTTTGGCTTACAAGACCAATGTTTTTATAAACTATTAGAGTATATTAAAGTTTGAGTATTTTATTCTCCAGGGCGGCCGCGAGGGGGAATAGGATTAGGATAATTGTGAAGTATGAGAGTGAGGCTACTTGGCCGATGATGATGAATGGGTGTTCTACTGGCTGGCTGCCCACTCAAGTTAGGACGAGGACGTTGGCAACTAGGGCTCAGAATAGGATCTGTGATAGGGGGCGGAAGGTCATTGATCGTAGTTTTGATGTGTGTAGGAGAGGAACGAGGAATAGGACTAGGATTGAAGCGGCCAGGGCTAGTACACCTCCTAGTTTGTTTGGGATGGATCGGAGGATAGCGTAGGCGAATAGGAAGTATCATTCAGGTTTGATGTGTGGAGGGGTAACTAGCGGGTTGGCTGGGGTGAAGTTTTCTGGGTCTCCTAGTAGGTTGGGGGAGAATAGGGCTAGTGAGACGAGTAGGGAAAGTATTAGGACAAATCCTAGAATGTCTTTGATGGTGTAGTATGGATGGAAGGGGATTTTGTCACAGTCTGATGGAATACCTAGTGGGTTGTTTGATCCTGTTTCGTGGAGGAGGGTTAGATGGACGACGGTGAGCCCTACGATGACGAAAGGGAGGAGAAAGTGGAGAGCAAAGAATCGAGTTAGTGTGGGGTTGTCAACGGAGAATCCTCCTCAGGCTCATTCGACTAGTGTTTGTCCGATGTACGGGATGGCTGAGAATAGGTTTGTGATTACAGTAGCGCCTCAGAATGATATCTGTCCTCATGGGAGGACGTATCCGACGAAGGCGGTTGCTATTAGAGTTAGGAGAAGAACGACTCCGACGTTTCAGGTCTCTTTGTTCAGGTATGAGCCGTAATAGAGGCCTCGGCCGATGTGTAGGTAGATGCAGATGAAGAAGAAGGAGGCTCCGTTTGCATGTAGGTTGCGGATGAGTCAGCCGAATTGTACGTCTCGGCATATGTGGGCTACGGAGGAGAAGGCTAGGTTGGTGTCTGCTGTGTAGTGTATAGCTAGCAGAAGACCTGTGATAATTTGAGTGACTAAGCAGACGCCTAGTAAAGATCCGAAGTTTCATCAAGTTGAGATGTTTGATGGAGCTGGGAGATCGATTAAGGCGTCATTGATGATTTTGAGGATTTGGTGGTTTTTACGAATGTTGGGGGCCATTATTGATTGTTTCTGAGTGTGGATATGAGGAGGATGAGGATGGATAGGGCAAAGGACCCTAGGTAGGCTTTAATTAGGCCTGAGTGAAGGGTAGTGGCAGTTTTGGTTGCTGCCAGTTGTAGGCTGGCTAGTCCTTCTGGGCCTATTATTTTGTATCATGATAGGTCGATTAAGTGGGAGGCGATGTTTTGTCCTCCTTTGAGGAAGTTAGTTATGCTTAGGCGATGGGCTAGGGGGTTAAAGTATCCTAGGGAGGTTGAGAAGTTTGAGAGGGGGGTTTGTTTTGTGAGGATGAGTGTTTGGGCTATTTTTGTGATTTCTAGGGCTAGGGCGATTCCTAGGGCTGTTACGATTAGAGCGGTTATTTTAATGTGCAGTGGTATAGTTATTGGAGGGGTTTTTGTTGGGATGATGAATGAGGTGATGAGGAAGCCCGCTAGGATACTTCCTAGTGCTAGGCGTGTGATGGGGGAGGTTACTGCGGGGTTGTTTTCATTTATTGGGGTTAAGGGGGGAATTCGAACGAAGCCGGTCTGTACTAGTACGGTTATGCGGATTGTGTATACTGCGGTGAATGATGTGGCTAGGAGGGTCAGGGTTAGGGCTCACGTGTTTAGGTAGGATGTGTTTAAGCTTTCGATGATTTGGTCTTTTGAGTAGAATCCTGCTAGGAATGGTGTTCCTATTAGGGCGAGGTTGCCGATTGTGAGGCATGCGGTTGTTGTGGGGAGTATTTTTTGGAGTCCTCCCATTTTTCGGATGTCTTGTTCACCATTTAGGCTGTGGATGATGGAGCCTGAACATAGGAAGAGCATGGCTTTGAAGAATGCGTGGGTGGAGATATGGAGGAAGGCTAATTCAGGTAGGTTTAATCCAATTGTAACCATTATCAGGCCTAGTTGGCTGGAGGTGGAGAAGGCAATGATTTTTTTGATGTCGTTTTGGGTTAAGGCGCACGTGGCTGCAAATAAGGTGGAGATGGCTCCTAGGCATAGGCACAGGGTTAGGGCGGTTTGGTTGTTGTTGAATAGTGGGTGGGTTCGGATGAGTAGGAAGATTCCTGCTACTACTATTGTGCTAGAATGGAGTAGGGCGGATACGGGGGTTGGTCCTTCTATTGCAGCTGGGAGTCATGGATGTAGGCCGAATTGGGCGGATTTTCCGGTTGCAGCTAGGATAAGACCTAATAGGGGTAATGTGGGAGTTTGAGGGGAGGTAGGGAGTTGTTGAATTTCTCAGGTGTTTGTGGTGGAGGCTAGTCATGCTATGCATAGGATAAGGCCAATGTCACCGATTCGGTTGTAGAGGACGGCTTGTAGGGCGGCGGTGTTGGCTTCTGCTCGGCCGTGTCATCAGCTGATTAGGAGGAAGGATATGATTCCGACTCCTTCTCAGCCGATGAATAGGACAAATAGGTTGTTGGCGATAATTAAGATGAGTATGGCAATTAGGAAGAATAGGAGGTAGGTGAAGAATTTTGTGATATAGGGGTCTGAGGCTATGTATCATGTTGCAAATTGTAGGATTGATCATGATACGAACAGTGCGATGGGAAAGAAGGTGAGGGTGTAGAAGTCTATTTTTAAGCTGATTGGGATTTTGAAGGTTATGATGAACTTTCATTCTCAGAGGGAGATGAGGTTTTCTGTTCCGGAGTAGATAAAAATTGTTATGGGGATCAGGCTGATTAGGAATGAGGTTTTGACCGTGTTGGTGATTGTGCTAGGGGTGTTTTTGAGGTTGTCGGATAGTAGTGGAAGTAGGATGGGGGTGGAAAGGGTTGCTAGGGTTAGGAGTATAAACGTGTTTAGGACTAGTGAGAGGTCCATTACTTTCACTTGGATTTGCACCAAGATGAGTGGCTCCTAAGACCATTGGATTACTATTATCCTTTGAAAGTAAGGAGACTGGGGTTTTATACTCAGATGCAAGAGTTAGCAGTTCTCGCTGGCTTTACCTCTCCTCGGCAGGTAAGAAGGGTTTAACTTCTATTTTTAGAGTCACAGTCTAATGTTTTAGTTGAAACTATACTTGCATGTGGGGATGCCGGAGATCAGTTCGGGTTTGAAGATTAGTAGGATTATGGGGATTATGTGTAGGGCTATGAGGAGGTGCTCTCGTGTGGAGGAGTTTTGGACGGATGTGATGTGGGATGGGAGGGTACCTCGTTGTGTTATGATTAGTATATATAGGGTGTATGAGGCGGTGAGTAAGATGGCAGTTCCTGTTAGGATGATTGTTAAGGCGGATCAGTTGAAAAGTGCTACTACGATGGTTAGTTCTGCTATGAGGTTTGTTGTTGGGGGGAGGGCTATGTTTGTCAGGTTGGCTAGTAGTCATCAGGTGGCTATAAGTGGTAGGAGAGGTTGGAGTCCTCGTGTGAGTAGGAGAATTCGGCTGTGGGTTCGTTCGTAGTTGGTGTTGGCCAAGCAGAATAGTATTGAGGAAGTTAGGCCGTGTGAGATTATTAGGATTATTGCCCCTGAGAATGCTCATTGAGTTTGGATTATGGTTGCGGCTACGACTAGGCCTATGTGACTGACAGATGAGTAAGCGATTAGTGATTTTAGGTCAATTTGACGTAGGCAGATGGCGCTGGTTATTACTGCTCCTCATAGGGCTAGGGTAATGAATGGGTAGTGGAGGTTGTTTGATGATGGGTTTACTAGGATTGTAATTCGTATAATGCCGTAGCCTCCGAGTTTTAGTAGTAAAGCTGCTAGTAATATGGATCCGGCAATTGGGGCCTCTACGTGGGCTTTGGGGAGTCATAGGTGTAAGCCGTATAGGGGGGCTTTAACTATGAAGGCTAGTAAAAGGGCTAGGCTTGCAGCTAAGTTGGATCAGGAAGAGCCTAATGTTGGGTGTGAGAGTTTAAGTATTGGTAGGTAGAGTGAGCCGATTTGGTTTTGTAGGTGGAGGATAGCAATTAATAGTGGGAGTGAACTAGCGAGGGTGTAGAATAGTAGGTAAATGCCAGCGTTTAGGCGTTCTGGTTGACTTCCTCATCGTGTGATGAGGATTAGGGTTGGAATGAGGGTGGCTTCGAATGCGATGTAGAAGAGTATTAGCTCGGAGGCTGAGAAGGCCAGGAGGATGGATAGTTGAGCCAGGATTAATGTTGAGGCGAAGATTCGTTTTCGGCTGATGGGTTCTTGTTCTAGGTGGTTTTGGCTTGCTATGATTATTAGGGGAAGAAGTCAGCATGAGAGGACTAGTAGGGGGGAGGAGATTTGGTCGATTGATGTTCATGGGGTTAGATTTTTGTTTGGGTAGTACGTAGGTGTGAGTCATTGAAGGCTGATGGTAGCGATTAGTAGGCTGTACAGTGTAATGTTAGTTCATAGGTGCTTGCATGGGGAGAGGAGGGCTAGGGGGAGGAGTGTTGTGGTTGGGATGATGATTTTTAGCATTGTAGGAGGTTGAAGTTGTGTAGGTGGTCGGATCCGTGGGTGCGGGTTGAGGCTACTAGTAATGCTAGGCCTGTGCCTGCTTCGCAGGCGGAGAATGTTAGTATGAGGATGGGTAGGATGGTGGATACTGATGATTGGATTTGGATGGGTCATATGGCTAAGGCGACGTATATGGATAGTATTATGCTTTCTAAACATAGTAGGGCGGAGATTAGGTGGGTTCGGTGGAAGGCTAGGCCAAGGCTGCTTAGAGCAAAGGCTGAGTAGAAGCTTAGGTGGAGGTAGGACATAAAGAAAGTTATAGGGTGGGAGCTATAATCTGTTGAGTCGAAATCAACTGTCTTAGTTAGACTAACTTTCTGTTATTCTGCTCACTCTAATCCGCCTTGAATTCATTCGTACACTAGGCCTAGGGTGAGTAGGAAGATAAGTGTGGCGGTTCAGGCTAAAGTGGTAGTAGGGGATTGTAATTGGGTAGCTCAGGGTAGTGGAAGGAGTAGGGCGATTTCTAGATCGAATAGGAGAAATAGGATGGCTACTAGGAAAAAGCGGATTGAGAAGGGGAGTCGAGCGGATCCTAGGGGATCGAATCCACATTCGTATGGGGATAGTTTTTCTGAGTCTGGGGTTATTTGGGCAAGTCAGAAGTTCAGTATAGTTAGGAGGATGCTTAGGGTTAGTGATAGGGTTAGTATAAATAGGATTATGTTCATTACTCTTCTCTGGGTTTAAACCAGATTCTAAGGATTGGAAGTCGATTGTAATTAGTATACTAGAAGAGTAAGATCCTCATCAGTAGATAGAGATGTAGAGGAATAATCATACAACGTCTACGAAGTGTCAGTATCAGGCAGCTGCTTCAAATCCAAAGTGGTGGTTTGATGTGAAGTGGTATTTGATCAGGCGTAGGAGGCATACTAGTAGGAATGTAGAGCCGATAATTACATGCAGGCCGTGGAATCCGGTGGCGACGAAGAATGTTGAGCCGTAAACTCCGTCGGCAATGGAGAAGGGTGCTTCGTAGTATTCTATGGCCTGTAGGGCGGTGAAGTAGAAGCCAAGGAGGACTGTTAGGGATAGGGCTTGGATTGCTTGTTTTCGGTTGGCTTCTGTGATGCTGTGGTGGGCTCATGTGACGGTGACCCCTGAGGCTAGGAGGATAGCAGTGTTTAGGAGTGGGACCTCTATAGGGTTGAGTGGTTTAATCCCTACGGGTGGTCATTGACCTCCTAGTTCTGGTGTGGGGGCTAGGCTTGAGTGGAAGAAGGCTCAGAAAAATCCTAGGAAGAAGAAGGCTTCTGATGTGATGAATAGGGCTATTCCGTATCGTAGGCCTTTTTGTACGGTTGGGGTGTGGTGGCCTTGGAATGTGCTTTCTCGTACAATGTCGCGTCATCATTGGAATATGACAAGGATGGTAGATAGTAGGCCTAGGATAAGGAGATTGGGGGAGTTTCAGTGAAATCATATTGTTAGTCCTGAGGTAGTGAGGAAAGCAGCGACTGCTCCCAGGATGGGTCATGGGCTGGGGTCAACTATGTGGTAGGAATGTGCTTGGTGTGCCATTTGGGGTTAGATGTTTTCTTGGAGGTAGAGGCTTAGTAGGAGTACGAAGACGTAGGCTTGGATTATTGCTACTGCTACTTCTAGGATTGTCAGTAGGAAAAGGACTACGAAAGTTAGGAGTGAAACTACTGGTATTGTGGAGAATAGGGCTGTTGTGGCGGTAGAGATGAGTTGGATTAGGAGGTGGCCTGCTGTTAAGTTGGCTGTTAGGCGCACGCCCAGTGCTAATGGGCGGATGAGAAGGCTTGTTGTTTCGATTAGAATGAGGGCTGGGATTAGTGGGGTGGGCGTGCCTTCTGGTAGGAGGTGTCCCAGTGAGGCGGAGGGTTGGTTTCGCAGTCCTGTTAGGAGTGTGGCTAGTCATAGGGGGAAAGCTAGGGCCAGGTTCATAGATAGTTGGGTGGTAGGGGTGAATGTATATGGTAGTAGGCCTAGAAGGTTGATGAGGAGGAGGAAGATTATGAGGGATGTTAGGATTAGGGCTCATTTATGCCCTTTTTTGTCTAGTGGTATTATTAGTTGTTTTGTAACTAGGTTGACGAATCAGAGTTGGAGAGTCGATAGTCGGTTAGTGATTCACCGGTTGTCGAGGGATGGCAGGAGAAGGGCTGGGAATGTTATTGAGATGAGGATTAGTGGGATTCCTAGGAATGATGGGCTTGAGAATTGGTCGAAGAAACTTAGGTTCATGGTCAGGTTCAGGGGGTAGTGCTTGGAGCGACGGGTGGTTTGTTAGATGGGGGATTTATTGACACGAATGTTAAGAGTTTAGGTTGGATAATTAGAGAGAAAGTGAGTCATGAAGTGAGCATGATAAAAAATCAAGGGTTGGGGTTCAGTTGGGGCATATCATTAAGGAGGGGGGGGCCCCTCTTTCTTTAGCTTAAAAGGCTAATGCTGATTCATAGCTTCTTAATGATTAAGATGATATTAGAGAGGATCAGTTTTCGAAGTTAGCGAGTGGGGTGGATTCTACTACGATTGGTATGAAGCTGTGGTTGGCCCCACAGATTTCTGAGCACTGTCCGTAGAAGACACCTGGTCGGGAGGCAAGGAAAGAAGTTTGGTTAAGACGTCCTGGGATTGCGTCGGTTTTAACACCTAGGCTGGGGACGGCTCATGAGTGGAGGACGTCGTCGGCGGTGACAATGACTCGGATGGTTGAGTTTATTGGGACGATGACACGATGGTCGACTTCTAGTAGGCGGAAATGACCTAAAGGTAAGTCTGCTGTTTGAATTATGTAGGAGTCGAATGTTAGGTCTTTGGAGTCAGTGTATTCGTAGGTTCAGTATCATTGGTGGCCGATGGCTTTTAGGGTTAGATCTGGTTCGTTGATTTCATCCATTATGTACAGAATTCGTAGGGATGGTAGGGCGAGTGTGACTAGGACTAAGGCGGGGAGAATTGTTCAGACTAGTTCGATTACTTGTGCGTTGACTGTGTTTGATGTCAGTTTTTCTGTGAGAGTGTGGGTTAGCAGGTAGAGAACGAGGCTACAGATTGCTAGTGCGATCATTAGGGCGTGGTCGTGGAATCCTATTAGCTCTTCTATGATGGGTGAGGCGGCGTCTTGGAAGTTAAGTTGTGAATGGTTGGCCATGTTGTGTAGAGATGTGCTGGGTTTTCACCTGCAATTTAGCCTTGACAAGGCTATGTAATTATTTTACTAACATCTCTTTATGAGAAAGAAGCATAAGTGGTCTATGCGGTTGGCTTGAAACCAACATATGGGGGTTCGACTCCTTCCTTTCTTGGACTTGGACGAAGGCGGGCTCTTCGAAGGTGTGGAATGGAGGTGGGCAGCCGTGGATTCACTCGACGTTAGTGCTTGTTAGCTCTGGTTGTAGGACTTTACGTTTTGATGCGAAGGCTTCTCAGATGATGAATACTAGCATGATTACGGCTGTTAGGGAGATAAGTGAGCCTACTGAGGAGATGGTGTTTCATAGTGTGTAGGCGTCTGGGTAGTCTGAGTATCGTCGTGGCATGCCGGCTAGGCCTAGGAAGTGTTGGGGGAAGAATGTTAGATTTACACCTACGAATATTACGCCAAAGTGCGTTTTAGCTCATGTTGAATGAAGTGTATATCCGGTGAATAGGGGGAATCAGTGGGTGAAGCCTGCTAGAATTGCGAATACCGCTCCTATAGATAGTACATAGTGGAAGTGGGCTACTACGTAGTAGGTGTCGTGTAGGGCGATGTCTAGTGAGGAGTTTGCTAAGACGATCCCTGTTAGTCCTCCAATAGTAAATAGGAAGATAAATCCTAGGGCTCATAGTATTGGGGGGTCTCATTTGATTGTGCCTCCGTGGAGTGTGGCCAGTCAGCTGAATACTTTGATTCCGGTTGGGATAGCAATGATTATAGTGGCAGATGTAAAGTATGCTCGGGTATCAACGTCCATTCCTACTGTGAACATGTGGTGGGCTCAGACGATAAAGCCTAGGAATCCGATGGATAGTATGGCTCATACTATTCCTATGTATCCGAATGGTTCTTTTTTGCCTGAGTAGTAGGCTACGACGTGGGAGATGATCCCGAATCCTGGGAGGATTAAGATGTAGACTTCTGGGTGGCCGAAGAATCAGAATAAGTGTTGGTACAGTACAGGGTCTCCTCCTCCAGCAGGATCAAAGAATGTGGTGTTAAGGTTGCGGTCTGTGAGAAGTATTGTAATTCCTGCGGCTAGGACTGGCAGAGATAGGAGTAACAGTACTGCAGTGATTAGGACGGATCAAACGAATAGGGGGGTTTGGTATTGTGATAGAGCAGGAGGTTTTATGTTGATTGCTGTTGTAATGAAGTTGATTGCCCCTAGGATTGAAGAGATACCGGCTAGATGTAAGGAGAAAATTGCTAGGTCTACTGAGGCTCCGGCGTGGGCTAGGTTGCCTGCTAGTGGGGGGTATACTGTTCAGCCTGTTCCTACGCCTGCTTCGACTGTGGAAGATGCTAGGAGGAGGAGGAAGGATGGGGGAAGTAGTCAGAAGCTTATATTGTTCATTCGTGGGAATGCCATATCTGGGGCTCCAATTATTAGGGGAACTAGTCAGTTCCCGAATCCCCCGATTATAATTGGCATGACTATGAAGAAGATTATTACGAAAGCATGGGCCGTGACGACTACGTTGTAGACTTGGTCGTCTCCTAGAAGGGCTCCAGGTTGGCCTAGTTCTGCTCGGATGAGGAGGCTTAGGGCGGTACCTACTATTCCGGCTCATGCGCCGAAAATTAGGTATAGGGTCCCAATGTCTTTGTGGTTAGTTGAGAATAATCATCGGTTGATAAATGTCACAGGTAAGATGGCTGAGTGTTTAAGCGTTAGGCTGTAGTCCTTTTCACAGAGGTTCAATTCCTCTTCTTATCGGCTCTGTAGTGAAGTTCATAGTGAGTTGCAAGCTCATTGATGTGCATTAATCATGCGCCGGGGCCTTAGGCAGAGGCCTGTTGGTTAGGGCATATAGCTGTTAACTATAGTATCATGGGATCGAAGCCCATCTGTCTAGGGTAATTGTAAGGTCCTAGCTTAATTAAAGTACCTGAGTTGCATTTAGGGGATGCAGGGTAATAGCCTGCGGACTTTAGCAGAAACTAAGAGAGTTTAACTCTTGTTTAAGGCTTTGAAGGCCTTCGGTTTAGGTAATCCTAAGTTTCTTAGACAATAGTGAGGATTATAGGAGAGATAGGGAGGAGTATGACGGACACAGTGATCAGGATGGCAATTATGATGTTGGTTGGTTTGTTAGTGCGTCATTGTTTCATGTGGTTTGTAGTATGTGGGGGGAGTGTGATGGTTGCACAGTATGCTAGTCGGAGGTAGAAGAATAGGCTTAGTAGGGAGAGTAATGAGATGAGTGTAGCTGCTGGGACTATTTCTTGTTTAGTTAGTTCTTGGATGATAAGTCATTTAGGCAGGAATCCTGTTAGAGGAGGGAGTCCCGCGAGGGAAAGAAGGGTTAGAAGTAGCATTGCGTTTAAGGATGGGGTCTTAGACCATGCAGTTATTAGGGTGGATAGTTTTAGTACTTTGATTGTGTTTAGGGTGAGGAAGACGGTTGCAGTTATTACGGCGTACAGGTAGAAGTTAAGTAGTGTGAGTTTGGGGTTGTAGATGATAATGATTGCTATTCAGCCCAGGTGAGAAATGGAGGAAAAGGCTAGGATTTTTCGGATTTGTGTTTGGTTGAGGCCTATTCAACCTCCGAGGGCTGCGGAGAGGATGGCTAAGGTAGTTAATAGGGTGGGGTTTAGTGAGGGAGAAGTTATGTAGAGTAATGTGATTGGGGGGAGTTTTATGATAGTAGATAGGAGTAGGCCAGTAGTGAGGGGAGAGCCTTGGAGTACTTCTGGGAATCAGAAATGGAATGGCACTAGTCCTAGTTTTATTGCGATTGCTGAGGTAAGAATTAGGCAGGATGTTGGGTGGGTAAGTTGGGTAATGTCTCATTGTCCGGTGTATCATGCATTGGTTATGCTGGAGAATAAGACAAGGGCAGAGGCAGCTGCTTGGGTTAGGAAGTATTTAGTGGCAGCTTCAATGGCCCGTGGGTGGTGGGATTTAGAGATTAATGGGAGGATGGCAAGTGTGTTAATTTCTAGGCCGGTTCAGGCTATTACTCAGTGGTTACTTGAGATGGTGATAGTTGTCCCTAGAAGTAGGCTAGTGGTGAAAATCAGGCTTGCTTGGGGGTTCATTAGCAGGGGAAGGAGTTGAACCATCATTTTCGGGGTATGGGCCCGATAGCTTGTTTAGCTGACCCTACTAGGAAGTAATATAAAGGAAGTATGGAGGATTTTGATTCCTCTAGTGCGGGTTCGATTCCTGCTTTTCTAATTACAAGGAAATGAGAGGGCTGGTATACCTCCATGTTCACTTTATCAAAGTGACCCTTAGTGTTCAGGCACATTTCCGACAAGGCCTTAGATAAGGGGGCAGGCCCGCGTAGCAAATTGGTATGCTGGTGTGTCAGAGACATAGGGCTAGTGTGAGTGGTAAGAAGTTTTTTCATAGTAAGTGTATTAATTGGTCGTATCGGAATCGTGGGTAGGAAGCACGAATTCATAGGAACCCTGCTGATAAAAGCAGGACCTTTGTGGCTAGAATGATGGGGAATAGCTCTTGGGGTGGGTTAAAAAGGCTTGGGTTGAAGAATAGGATTGTGGTTAGTGTGTTTATTAGCATAATATTGGCGTATTCGGCTAGAAAGAAGAGTGCGAAAGGACCTGCTGCATATTCTACATTGAATCCGGACACTAGTTCGGACTCTCCCTCTGTCAGGTCAAAAGGAGCACGGTTGGTTTCAGCTAGTGTGGAAACGTATCACATTATGGCAAGGGGTCAGCAAGAGAAAATAAGGTATAAGGGTTCTTGGGTGACTGCGAGGGTGTTCAGAGTGTAGTTACCGCTAAGAAGGACAACGGAAAGAAGAATGATAGCTAGGGTTACTTCGTAGGAGATTGTCTGGGCTACCGCTCGTAGTGCTCCAATTAGGGCGTATTTGGAATTGGAGGCTCAGCCTGATCATAAGATGGAGTATACTGCCAGGCTTGATATGGCAAGTAGGAAAAGAAGCCCTAGATTGAGGTCTGCTAGAGAGAATGGGAGGGGTAGTGGGGTTCAGATTGAGATGGCTAGGAGAAGAGCTAGGACTGGGGTTGCGAGGAATAAGATTGGGGAAGATGTTGAGGGCCGGATGGGTTCTTTGATGAACAGTTTTACACCGTCTGCTAGGGGTTGGAGGAGTCCAAAAGGGCCGACGATGTTTGGACCTTTTCGGCCTTGCATGTAGCTTAGGATTTTGCGCTCTACCAGCGTAAGAAAAGCTACTGCGATTAGGATAGGTAGGGCATAGGAGAGGGCTATGATGAGGTTAATTAGTAGGGGGTAGTTGGTCATGGGGTAGGTTAAGCTAGGGAGAGGATTTGAACCTCTGAATTAAAGGACTTAAGCCTTTTGCATTTTCCGAGCTCTGCCACGCTAGCTGGTCCTTTTCTTGGACGTGGGGTGGTGTGATAGCCTTTTGTAATTAAGTTGGTTTCATTACTTAAGGCGAAGGCTTGCTTGTGGTATTGGCCTCACTTTTCCTATCCTTTCGTACTGGGAAGAGTTCATCATAGATAGAAACCGACCTGGATTACTCCGGTCTGAACTCAGATCACGTAGGACTGTTAATCGTTGAACAAACGAACCCTTAGTAGCGGCTGCACCACTAGGATGTCCTGATCCAACATCGAGGTCGTAAACCTCCCCGTCGATACGGACTCTCGGGGGAGATTGCGCTGTTATCCCTGGGGTAGCTTGGTCCATTGATCAATTGTATTGGGTCTGGATGCTATTAGCACGTTGAGAGGTTGCTCTCAGTCTAGAGGTGTGGTCTAATTTTTGGAGGTTTTGTTTTGCTCCAAGGTCGCCCCAACCGAAAAACGCAGACCAGAGTCTTATGTGTCAGTGAACCCAGTGGGTGAGTATGTGATCTAAGGTGGTCGCTGGTTTTAAAGTTCCACAGGGTCTTCTCGTCTTATGGGTTTATCCCTGCTTTTGTACAGGGAGATCAATTTCACCGATTGCCTGTAAGAGACAGTTAAGACCTCGTTTAGCCATTCATACTAGTCTCGATTTATGGGACAATTGATTGCGCTACCTTTGCACGGTTAGGATACCGCGGCCGTTGAACGTGAGTCACCGGGCAGGCATCACCTTCAATACTTGTTTTAGGTTTGCTGAAGGCTATGTTTTTGGTAAACAGTCGGGCCTTGACGGGTTTGCCTAGTTCCTTTTACAGGTTTTAATCTTTCTTAATGGACGCTCCTCTGTCGGGTTAACAATATGTTTAATACTGTGCTTGTTTGATTTTTCGTATATTGGGGGTTTGTTAATAATGTACGGATGTAAGCTTGCGTCGTAGAGGGAGGACCCTGGTTACTCATTCTAGCATTAATTCTCCTATTTGAATATAGGTTAGCCTGTTAATGGGGAGGGAGTCATGAAGTTCTTATATTTTTGTGGTGTAGAGCTTTAACGCACTCTTTGTTGATGGCTGCTTGAGGGCCCACAGTTCAGTTAGGGGGTTGATATTTATCCGCTCGTAGAGATTGTATTCTTTTTTAAAGGAGCTGTACCTCCTTTAAATAGCCCTTAATTCGCTTCATTAGGGTTTGTGGGTTTCCTTGGAGAAGAATTAAGAGTGAACTTAGATTCGTTTCACAGGCAACCAGCTATCACCCAGCTCGATTGGCTTTTCACCTCTACTAACAAGTCATCCCACTCTTTTGCCACAGAGACGGGTTCGCTCAATAATAGCTGCTCGTAAGTAGCTCGCTTGGGTTTCGGGGTGGCAAACTTAAATTCATTTTGCTTGGTTTTTCTTGCTAGACCATGATGCAAAAGGTACAAGGGTTGATCTTTGCTGTTTATAGCTTAGTTTTCATTGCTATTTCATCTTTCCCTTACGGTACGTGGTCTCTATCGCTCCAATGGTGTCTTTTCTATCGCCTATACTGGGACTAGTGAATGCTTTAGTTGGGTTTGGGGTAGTAGCTTTGTTATTCCAGGTCATGTCGATTGGGCTAGAGTTTGGCATCAAGACGATCTGGTATTAGCAGACATTTTTCAGGTGTAAGCTGAATGCTTTTGTTTAAGCTACGTCTTGGTGGTCTAAGTGCACCTTCCGGTACACTTACCTTGTTACGACTTACCTCATCTTCGGCTGAGTGGCTTATTAGTTTATGGGGGGGGGGGGGGGCGCCTGCGAGGAGGGTGACGGGCGGTATGTACGTGTCCCAGGGCCGGCTTAAAGAGGGCTCGATTGTCCCACTTTACTGCTAAATCCGCCTTCTAGGGGTTGTTTCATACCCCTTTGCCGTTGTGTTCTAGTCTAGAAAATGTAGCCCATTGCTGCCATTCCATAGGCTATACCTTGACCTGTCTTATTAGCGTGGTGGGGCTATTGCGTCCACTGTTGGGCTTTCAGTGTGGGTGGGCTGGCGACGGCGGTATGTAGGCTGTTTTGGCAAGGAATGGTCAGGTATATCGTGGATCATCGATTATAGAACAGGCTCCTCTAGGTGGGTTTGGGGCACCGCCAAGTCCTTAGAGTTTTAAGCGTTAGTGCTCGTAGTTCCCGGGCGGATGCTTTAGTAGGTGTAAGCATCAAGATTTAGGGCCAGGCATAGTGGGGTATCTAATCCCAGTTTGGGCCCTGGCTTTCGTGGAGTTCAATTGATCGTTGTTCTAAGATCTTCTTTGATGTGGAGGTCTTATCGACATCTTGGGCTTGCGACAGCTCAGATGTTTTTTAGTCTTAGCTACTTGGATAACATGTGACCACTCTTTACGCCGTTATAACGTTAATTTGGGTCTCCTGTATGACCGCGGTGGCTGGCACAGGATTTACCAACCCTAGATTTGCTATGGCTAAGTCAAGTTTGCACTCATTGCTTAATATTAACTACTGCTGATTACCCGTGGGGGTGTGGCAATTGCAAGGCGTTTTGGGCTACGGTTGTGGTGAGCCTGATACCCGCTCCTATCTACCTAGTTAAGGTGTCCAGGGCATCTACACCGGAACGCGGATACTTGCATGTATATACCTAGCAACAACTAACAGTAAGGTTAGGACTAAGTCTTTTGTCCTTGGGTGTATGTGGCAGCCATCTTGACATCTTCAGTGTCATGCTTTGTTATAAGCTACAAGGAC